ACCGGTATTTACAATCTTTACTTCTCTCTTATATTGCTTAATACGTTCGCGTATAATATTACTAATTTCGTCGGCTCGAATGGTTACCATGCGTCTTTCTTAATTCTAATTAGAAAATAAAAAGAAAAAATAATGCCTATAGGAGACAGTAGAAGGATTAATTAGTTATTTCTTGCATTGCCCCCAATATGCCAATATTAACACTGATGGTACGTAAATGTAACTCATTGTTTAAACAACTATTCAGAGTTCCTAAAGCTCCTTGTAAGGCTTGTTGTAAAACCCATTGTTGGACTTGATTAATCGCCCTTTGTTGTTCAAAACAAAGAGTTTCCTTGTTGTTATTTTCTTGTTGTTCCAAAGTCGTATAAATGGAATTAATCAAATTCAATTTGTCCCGTTCTATCGCAGAGTATTCATTCACTCGATACTGATCTGCGTCTATTTCTACTTTACGTAAGCGAGCCCGGGCTTTTTCCAACTGTTCAATGGCGCCCTCGCGTAATTCTTCTGAATTTCGAATAGTATTCAAGATTCTCTGCTTTCGATTATCTAATAAATCACTTAATGAAAGTAGATTATTTCCATTCCTTTCAAAATTTCCATGATCCCTTCCCGAACCAAACATGAATCTTTCGATTCATTTGGCTCTCACGCTCAATTACTTCAATTATGTATTTTGTATGGTACATTCATATATCTTTTTTTGAATGTAATGAGCCTATCCTCTATTCTCTCGTCATATTCAAAAAGAAAAAATTTTTGAAAGGAATCACGAATCCAAGACAAAAAGATTCGGAGGACTCTTCTGACCAAACAAAAACTATGTAATTGTCAGCAAAGTTGTTTAGTTTTCTTTTTGCAATCCAAAAACGGTTTCTTACTTTAAGACACAATAGTTTCTTACTTTAAGACACAATAATAGATAGGTTGTCCATTCAGCATTGTCTAAAAAGGGAATCAAATCCAATAAGTAGTTTCAATCAGTTTATCGATATGAGTGTTCTATAGCAATAAAATGATTTTTTTGAAGTCATCTATATATTTAGATATATATGAAAATAGGGGTAGAAAGAATACCATGCTCCGTCTGGACTTCAAATGATTTAGCTTTAACCATGTTACTGATCCCACATTATTAGGTGATAGAGAATCAAAGTCTATTGACCAATGAATTACGAAATGCTATGGTTCTTCCCTATGATTTCTGAATTTTTCATTTATTTAGAAGGAATTCGCAAGTTCATGCACCTTTCGTTCCTAGTTCTAACGAAAAAAGTACAGCTGGTTGGATCCAGCCTATTCTTGAAAGAAACAACTCGCACACACTCCCTTTCCAAAAAAGATCAATACCCCAATCACTACACTTAGATTTATTGGATTTGTTGCTAAAATATCGGTATTAAACCCGAAACTCCCGGCGAATGGCCAGTGGCCTAAAGAAAGGAAAGCATCGGTTACATTTTTCATATGATCTCCTCTTATAGATAGACTCAAAAATCGAACAGAAGTCTTTTTGTATCACTTTGTATCACTTCGCCCCCTTTCTATGGGGGGATCTTGGTTGGGTACTGACGCAACTAATCAAGAGGATAATCATTCTTATTTTCCCATTTCGTCCTATTTCGAAATCGACTCGAAAATCGATTTGATTTTCGAATCAATTCTGAATTCCCCGCTGCAACCCTTCCTAAAAAGGGCCTTTTTGGACTACAAAGGGGAAGGCTGAAAGCGAGTCGGCATACTAACTCCTCATCTGCAAATCAGCCCTTCCCGTGGGTTATTTTTTCAACGAATGAGGAATTGTAAGAATGAAATCTTGATAGAATTTGAAAAAGCAAAGCCGAAGGAAAAGGCAATCCAAAATGAAAAAAAAAGGTTTTCATATTTCTAAGATTAAACAAAAGGATTCGCAAATAAAAGGGCTAATGCGACAACCAGGCCATAAATTGTTAAAGCTTCCATAAAAGCTAGACTAAGTAACAAAGTACCTCGTATTTTCCCCTCCGCCTCCGGCTGTCTTGCGATACCTTCTACTGCTTGGCCCGCAGCAGTACCTTGACCAATTCCAGGTCCAATAGAAGCAAGCCCTACAGCCAATCCAGCAGCAATAACGGAAGCGGCAGAAATCAGTGGATTCATGATAAGTTCCTCGTCCCAAAAAAAGAAATGGTTAATGATACACTCACCCAATGAATTATGATTTAATTCTTCCCTCGCTACGATTCAGCCAGTCGAAATAACTACGAACTTCGCATAGGAGACTCTCCGCATAAATTCACATTCGGAGGTCAAATTAGATCGATCGTTAATTCCTATCGAACTAGCTAATATACCATATACACGTATTTCTTTCCTAATGGAAACCAACCCTTCATCCATCTTAGAGCCAATCGGATTTGAGAATCATTCGTCGAAACAGCCACAAGAGTTGGCTTAGCGCCATTCAATTTGATCCCCTCTTCGAACCAGCCCATTTTTTATTTTTTAGAAATTCCGTTTTTGTAAATTCTTCTTTCCCGCTCTTTATCATGATCCTGCGTGGATACAATCAAAAAGGACAAATTGATTCGTACCGACTCATTGCGTAAAAAGTGATTGATCAAAGTTCATTCCATTTCGTATTTATTACAAATTTTTAGGCCCCTCGTTGAATCAAATCAATTGAAAAGGAAATCATTCTAGTTGACGATTGGGATTGGTCAACCCATAGAAAAAATATTCATTGAAGGGAGATATCGATAGAAGTGGACCCATAGAAAAAATATTCATTGAAGGGAGATATCGATAGAAGTGGACCAAAGGCTAATTTTTGGCAAAAGCTCTTTTCGATCTCTTTCCTTTTTTTTACAATTCTCTGTTCAATAGCCTAATCTTTTTTGCTAGTACTCTAAATCGTATATAGTGTAGGTATAGATATTGTTTTTTCAAAGTCGATTAGTTTGAGCCGCGCCTATATTGCTTTCGTCGAAGCTAAAAAAGACTCTTTCAAAAACTAGTCAATGGTGGCCCTCCATGGATTCACCTATATAAGCCGCGGCTAAAGTTGCAAAAATAAGAGCTTGGATACCACTTGTAAATAATCCAAGGAACATGACAGGGATAGGAACCACTAAAGGTACTAACGAAACAAGAACAACAACTACTAATTCATCAGCTAATATATTTCCAAACAGGCGAAAACTAAGTGATAAGGGCTTTGTGAAATCTTCTAAGATGTTAATAGGTAAAAGGATTGGAGTTGGTTGAATATATTTCCCGAAATAAGCTAACCCTTTTTTAGTAAGACCCGCATAGAAATATGCCACTGACGTGAGTAAAGCCAAAGCAACCGTAGTATTTATATCATTCGTGGGTGCGGCTAACTCCCCCTGAGGTAATTGTATGATTTTCCAAGGTAAAAGAGCGCCCGACCAATTAGAAACAAAAATAAAGAGAAACATAGTTCCAATAAAAGGAACCCAAGGACCGTATTCTTCTCCAATTTGAGTTTGACTCACATCTCGAATGAATTCAAGGACATATTCGAAGAAATTCTGAACGCCGGTCGGAATGGTTTGTGGTTTCCGAACAGCTAGCGCAGCGGAACCTAATAAGATAGCAATTACAACCCAAGAAGTAATCAGTACTTGGCCGTGAACTTGGAAACCCCCGATTTTCCAATAGAAATGTTGGCCTACTTCCACACCGGATATCTCGTATAACCCTTTTAGTATGTTGGTGGAACCTGATAAAAGATTCATATTGCTCTCTGACAAAAAGAAAACTTTAAACGCAATTATTTTGATTCAACCATCTTTTTCTTGACTTAACTACTTGAATCGTATATTTGGAATACCAACTAATCACACTCTATGCCCAGTTCTTTTTATCTCGTTTTTGAGATTCAGAAATAGTAAGCGATTCGATAAATCTATGAGGGTTCCGAAACGACATAAGTTCTTTTTCTTCTTATTAATTACGGATTTATTAGAGACTCAGAACGGCCCTCACGAATTGCGAATACTAATTTGTTAAGAATAAATCGGAGGGAAGAGATAGAATCATCATTCGCTGGAATCGAAATATCTGCGAGATTGGGGTCACAATTTGTATCGATTAAACAAATTGTTGGAATTCCTAAAGTGATACATTCCCGAAGGGCCGTATATTCTTCGTGCTGATCAACGATGATTACAATATCGGGTAAGTCTGTCATATATTTAATCCCGCCAAGATATCTTTGCAAGTGAGATAATTGTCTTTTCAAGATGGCCGCATCTCTTTTTGGAAGACGATCCAATCTTCCTGTTTTTTGTTTGGTTCTCAAGTCTCTAAACTTCTGAAGTCTCGTTTCTGTAGTCGACCAATTCGTTAACATCCCGCTGAGCCATTTTTTATTAACATAATGACACCGAGCCCTTATTGCAGCCCGTAATACTGAATCAGCTGCTTTTTTTTTAGTGCCAACAATTAAGAATTGTTTTTTCCTACTGGCTGCATCAAAAACCAAATCACAAGTTTCTGATAAAAAACGAGCAGTTTTAATAAGATTTGTAATATGCCTACCTTTACGCTTTGCAGAGATATAAGGTGCCATTTTAGGATTCCATTTTCGAATATCATGGCCAAAATGAACTCCCGCTTCCATCATCTCTTCCAAATTTATGTTCCAATATCTTCTTGTCATTTCTCCCCACACTCCTCCCTCTTTTTGTTTGTTGAAAAAAACAAAAAGAGACGAGGTACCCTGAAAAAAAAGTGTTCCGATGGAACCTTCCCTTCTACCAGAGATTGGCCCGAAAGACAGGGCCAAGCCGTTCTTCTTTTCTATTCGTTATTATTTTGATTACTCTTACCAAATCAAATGACTGGATCAAATCCAAATATCGATCCTTTTAAACTCAAAAGGGCGAATCTGCTCTTAGGAATCATTAAATACTAGAAATGATTGTTCTGATGTATCGTGGAAATTCTTTGAAAGGAAAGAATCAAATAAGGTTTTGTGGTGAACTAAAATATCTCTCATTTCCCCCTCGAATAGATTCTTCTCTTTTATTTCCAAGGGAAGATGCTTATGTTGCTTTGGAGGGTGCACTAATCCTTTGCCTTTGAATCCAGTACCAACCGGTATCATTCCCCCCAGAACAACGTTCTCTTTCAGGCCTTTCAACCAATCGATACGACCCCGGAGAGCCGCTTTTGCTAAAACTCGAGCAGTTTCCTGAAAACTCGCTTCAGATATGAAACTTTGAGTATTCAGAGACGCTCTGGTTATTCCCAATAAGACAGCTCGGTAACAGATCGCTTCTTCCAAAGCGCGTCCCATTCGTTCCGCTCGCAACAATCCAACGAGTTCTCCGGGTAAAAAAACATTAGACAGTCCGTCTTCTGAAACCAACACTTTGGAGGTTATTTGACGGACAATAATTTCGATATGCCTATTATGTATCTGCACGCCCTGGGATCGATAAACCTTTTGGATCTTATTAACTAAAAAGATACGACTTTGCACTATAGTTAGCTCAGCACCAATCAAGAATCCCCAAGGAATTCCCAGAATTCTTATTATACATTTGTTCCAACCCTCCACCCTCTTTTTGAGATTCATTGATATTGAAGCAATTGAACGCACTTCTAACACCCGTTCCACTTTTGGAAGACCTTGCGTTATATCACCAGATCTTGATTTTTCATAGATAAATGTAACTAATGTATCTCCTTTAGAAAGCATTTTCCCATAATGACCATGCACAGTTGCCCCTGGGGTAGCCAAAAAGGGCTTAGCGGATCGGATTATTACAGAGTCAATTTGAACAATTAGAACTTGACCCGATTTTAGATGCGGTCCTTTTTTGGCTATCCGTACATTTTCACAAATAAACTGCCCAAGACTAATGATTGTAGATGACTTTTCACAACAAGTGTAGTGCAAAAAATCCCAATTTAAATCAAATGGATTCAAAATGATGTTCTTGCGCGGATCGGGCTTCACAATTTTCCCATTTTCATCCATTAAAAAATATTGAAGTACTTGAAAAGTCGGTTTCAAATTGTCAAGTTGGAAATAGTTAGTTACCAAGATCTGATTAGAAGTTATTAAATGTGAAAATGAATAAAAATTCGCAATTTGAAGGCCTGTTCCTAAAGGACCCAACAATTTCCTAGTTGAAATTGGGGGGTCCTTGTGACTGAATTCTTTTATCACATCAGGAGACTTTACATCGTTGAATGGACCTAGTCGCGAACAAGAACAATTGGATGCTGACAAAATTATCAAAGATTGGCATTCCTTATTTTGATTCAACAACGTATGGATAGTTCCTTGATGTTGGGTAAGGGGTTCTCGAATCCTTGCTCTGGAATAGGAATAAATGGAAGAAAAGGGGTTGATCCTGGTGCAATCTGATTCACTCTCGGAGATCAACCCTGAACCCGATAGATCAGTCCTTTTGATAGTATACGAAATAGGCGATTTTGCTAAGTCGATTCTTATAAAATCTTGAATCAAACCATTTGTCCTTATTTCAACAAAGGAAGCACGGGCCTCGTCGCTAGAAGAACTTTTTTTGTCTTGGTCCCAATTCAATACTAAACAAGTCCGAACTAATTGAATACCTGTCTCCGAACTTACCCGAATTAGCGTGCCGTTTCCATAAAAGATATAATTGACAATGTGAAGTTGTACATTATCCCTTTCTTGCAGTATATCCGGGGGTAAAAGTCTTACTAAATTTATCCCATCCGTTATTTCATATGTGATTACAGGTCGAACTAAAACAAAATAGTTTCTCTTGTTAAGTGTGAGCCGTTGGATATCGAGCCATTTTTTGTTTTCCTTGGAATTTCTCTTTCCTGTTCTTGGTGGTATCAAAACGCCACTATGTTGGGAGATCCTTGCTGTCTTTCCAGGAAAATGGATCTCTCCAGAAAAGATTCGAAGTTCAATTCGATTGTTTTTTATCTCCACTCGGACTAACCCGCCTACTCGGCTTCTTGTCTTTAAAGTGATTGGTGTATCTCCTCTAATAATACTATTGTTTCGTACCAGTATCAAAGAAGATTCGGGTAAGAGATGCACTTCCTCGGGAATAAAAAAAAATCGATCGACTTTTATTGGGTCTTTTGGCTTTAATTCCGTGACTCCCCCATACTCAATGAAATCCTCTTTTTTAACGATTGACTGCATTTCGATTGTTTCATATTTAATAATTCCCGAGTGCTTTCTTCTATATTGCGGATCATCGAAATATGCAAGAATACTGTTTTTACGGAAAATCCCATTGCTCGGTATTTCAATTGAGATCCCCAAAGAGGGTGTTAGTTCATTCTCGCGTTCTTGAATCGCTTGGAGTGGGATGATGAATCTATTCCTTCGCCGCTTTGCCAATAAATCAGAATTCTCGTCGAGAATGGCCGTATATCTGAGATTACAAAGACCCGTACATATGATTCGATTCCGTTCTGAAGAATTAGGAATCCCACCCTCCCTTTTACCAGAACACTCCAACCTAAAGAATT